AATTAAAAATGGAATTTCTTTTTCCTGGGTCGATGCCCGAGCGGTTAATGGGGACGGACTGTAAATTCGTTGGCAATATGTCTACGCTGGTTCAAATCCAGCTCGGCCCAAGAATTCGCTCATAGACCGTAAGATGCAAATTTTTGTCTTCCCGAAGCGCACGATACGTGGGAATAAAATAATTCCATTTTTTCTATATACCTAACCTCTATTTGTTTGCTCGAATTATTTGTTCCAAAAAATTCGGATCTAGATAAGATAATGATCTAGATTCATATCAATATCTGTAAGTATAAAAAAAGTCTAAGGAAACTAGAAAAGAAATCTTTTTTATTGAAAGATTGATGATCAATCGATTTGGAAATAAGGAAAGAATCACTAGTAATGTAATTCGTGTCGCTCTCACTAAAAATGCATAGCCATGTAGATATCACTATATCACCCGTGTCTCTGTTACAACACGAAAATGAAAAAAAAAATGGGTTTGAATTAAATCCTCAAAATATTTATATTGATGCGGTATACCTTATTTCCATGGGATTGTAGTTCAATTGGTCAGAGCACCGCCCTGTCAAGGCGGAAGCTGCGGGTTCGAGCCCCGTCAGTCCCGACGGATCCAATAAACACAGCAACTCATCTCTCCATTTGCATTTTATGGCAAAAGAGGCACAATGAAATGAATCGAATTTAAATCATTCTCAATAGGGATTTTTTTTTTTTTCGTTATTTCTCATCAAACACAAATATATAAATTTTCATTACTTCAACTAGTACCTATTGGTGGGAGAAAGATATAATTGGATTAGTCCAATTATTAGGAACATAATATTCAGGATTCCAAGGGATATCGTACTAAGTTTGGTCTTTCAATTTATTGCCTCTATCTAATGGAATAGAGTATCATATGTTTCTCGGGAGCACATACACACCTAGAATTCGTTTCTTGTACACTCCAAAATGGACTTTTAGTTACCCCCCAAAAAACTTTTCAGATTAAAAATCTCTCCCCTTCTAGCTGCGATTTTGTGTAGTCTCAATGACTCAAACTTACTCCTTAAAAAAAAATATCTTATTCAAATTTTACACCGAACTTTTTTTTTAATGCATGCTAGTACTAATCCAAGAAAAGAGAATATTAATAAAAGAAAGATCAAACAACCACCCCCTTTAGCCTTATTATTTTAGAGGTAATGAATAATCGTTTTCCTTTTTATCTTATTAGAAAGTTAAAGTAAGGGTGCTATCGAAAAAAGAACAAAGCCTAATAAATTTTATAGAAGATTAGATCTTTTATACCGGAATTTGGCTTTTTCACACTTTTCTTTTTCTTATAAGAAAGAGAAAATTATATCATAAAAAAATAGGAGTTTCGGGTTTAACTCCCTCCCCCCTTTCTTTTTACTTCTATTGTTGTTATTTTTTTTGGGGGTTTGTTATCAATGCAATGTAAGTGGAAAACGGTCAGATGATACTTCATCCGATGATTGTCCAAGGAAGACGGTAAGTTGTAGAAAGAATGTAAAAGAATAAAAAATAAAAATATTTTTTGATTCGATTACGAATTCAAATTTCTATTGAGTATGGATAAAGGATCTTCCTATGTTATACTATTCAATTCACGACGGCGAAGTGATTTGATATCATCGAGATGTAATTCATCCCATTGAATTTACAGGCGGAATTTTTATTATCTCTATGGGATTAAATCCCGAGTTATTGCGAAGTCAAAACCACCGATATTATGGAAGTAAATATTCTCGCATTTATTGCTACTGCACTCTTCATTCTAGTTCCTACTGCTTTTTTACTTATCATATATGTAAAAACGGCCAGCCAAAACGATTAATAGGAATGAAACTTGACTTCTTATGTCTTTATAAATGATAAGAATTTTAGAAATAAACAAAGGATTCCAATTTCGTTTCTTAAATCTTCAATTAAATACGCAGGCTAGAATCAACAGTATTCTATGAGATTTGATAATATGGTAGAAAGAAATATATATTTCTTTCTACCATATTATCAATTAGATTAGCGGTTTTGTAGTGTATAAAGTTGTATAAAGATACAGGCTTTAATATAGATAATATAATAAATCTTCTCCAATATCTATCGATATGAAGATAGAATTCTATCTATAGACTATACATAGGGTCCAGTTCTATTTCTTTGCTACATTTTTTTTTATTTTTGTATTGATTCCTATCAATACAAAAATAAAAAAAAAGGGTAACTCTTACTTTTACGGCTTGAATTCCGAGATTTCTTATTATTTCAAATCGAAATCCCAGTATCCATTGAAAAAATAAAAGAAGTAATAAAGTCTAAGGGCGCCCATTAATTTAATAAAAGCCAGTAATTTTTTTTTTTCGCATTAAAAAAAAGTACTTGATTGAATCGCTAACAGAAAGGAGTATGGGAACTTCTTCCAATTTCGAAAAGGAGGAGTAAACCCTACCAATTTTTAACACTTAAACCATGATATGAAATGAGTCGATGTCGATAAAGCAAAAATAAAATTTCTACAAAAATAAAGCAAGCGGCGAGTACACAATATGTGACCCGCCCGGGGCAAGCTTTTATTATGCGTAGTATCTTGTTGAACAACCACTATGTATATGTTCTTTGCCCTAGAAAAGTGCGCATCTGCTTTATATTAATAACCGAACGAACGCCTTTTTTTCTTTAAAAAGGCAAACAAATAATAAGAAGTGGTCTGTTGTTCCTCATTGTCCCTATATAAATCTGATAAAAAAGTCTGATAGATAAGAGCCCTTCGGCGAAATAGAGAATTTAGGAAAATTAAAATTTCTTACCATACGTATCCCCTTCCGAAATACAAACATGGGAATCGTTGAAATATCTGTTTGATTGACATTACATTATTCTAGTTAAAAATGAAAGTTCAAACAAAACGCTTTGTAGAATGATCTATAAAACAATTGAAAAAGTTTTATTCCTTACCGCAATTACATTAATAGTACTTCTAGAGTCCACTTCTCCCCCATACGACGAGTGAAAGGGAAAATGTAAAGACTACCATTAAAGCAGCCCAAGCGAGACTTACTATATCCATGTGAATTATGTCCCCTATCTCTATGAATATGAAGGAATTTTTCCATTCTTGTTCACTAATAATAGTGAAATACGGGCTACATAGTCAAAAGGGGATTCTTACCCTCAATTCTTTATTTAATGAACCAATCCAATAAATGTACTTAATAAAAAATTCTTATACAAATTTTCTTATCATTATGATTTCTAGTAGAATTGGGAAAGATTAAGTACAAGCAAAATATGCAATGACCCCCGTGGACAAGGGAGTCTTACTAATAGAGCATGTAGGAATAAAAATACCTATTCTTTTGTTAACCTTCATACATAATTCATTCATAAAAAAAAACGGAATAAAAAAAAACTATATCTATATAACCAAGGTAGATCATTATCTATCACACACATACCTCTATTTTTTTTTTCTTTCCCATTTGGTCTATTCCGTCTCTGTCAAAAAAAAAATGGGGAGACATTAGATTCTTGACTAGGGGTTACTGAACAGAAGTTTTTTTGGCACTTTTTTATATTTATATAAAAACGTAATTATACAATCAAATATTGATCGAATATCTGAGTACTCAAAGCCATTCGTGAATTTGTAGACCAAAGTAGTTTCGCCACAATAACTAACAGTTAGACTCCCCTTTGGTTATTCAATCTAATTCAAGGACCAGTCAGTAAATCTTCCATTCCGTTAGGAGTGTAAGGGCTATCAAGACTTCTCGACTCCCTTCCTAATACGAAATTTTTTTTGAATCCTAGACACAAAAAGTTACAGATCTTTCGAGAACCTCCATATGCTTCGAATCCAGCGCGTATCAATCCCCCTCTGCTGGGGAATATTTCGGTGAGTTATAAAAAAAAAATAAGGGATTTCGGGTCTTTTGTTGATCAGGCGACACCCAGATTTGAACCGGGGAAAAAAGGATTTGCAGTCCTCCGCCTTACCGCTCGGCCATGTCGCCAAAAAAATAGATGACAATATTACCCCTTTTTGGTTTGAGGTTGATTACTGAACTTCTTTTTTTTTACTTGCATCTTGAATCCTGTTTGCCTTAACCAAAAGAAATCAGTCCCCTCTTTTTTTATTAGATCCACCCCTTCGCTTGATTGTTATAGTATCGCAAAATACACAATACCTACAAACTTCCCCTATCCTTTCTATTGAAAAGGAAAATGTGAACTTTCCTTCACAAAAAAATGCATAAAAATTGGAACCATTAACTATTGACTTGTGACTTGACTGCGAATTCATGAATGATTCTTAGATTTGGATCTTAAATTATGTTTACCTAATGACATAAGAAAGTCGAAATAATAACAAATTCTTATTGATTCTTTTCAATAAAAAAATCTTTCTTAATTTCCATTTTTATCAATTTCGATTATATATTATATAAAAAAATATTTATATATGTAAAGGAAACCCCAGAACCAGAACAGAACTTACCCAGATATATAATCGGGTATTAAAATATATGATATCAGAAAATATCGTACTTCAATTTTTAATCGAGTGCCGAAAAAAAGTATAAATTTGGATAGATCATCTCCCGTGCTGTCCCGAATAGAACTGCAATAAAAGAATAAAAGGGGAGACGGATATATAGGGATATTATAGAAGATAGCTACACATGTTTAATAAATACAACGAAATACAACCCGCTTCCCAAGCGTATTTTACGAATTCTAGTAATAAGTAATAATATAATAAGAGAATCGGTCAAAGTTTATTTTCTCGGCAAATCCTTTTTTACAATGAAATCCCAAAAGGGGTTAAGGAAGAAAAAATCAACGTTATACTGTTTCTGATTATTCTATCTTTATCTCGGCGAACAGATCAAATCCCGAATCCATTTATTTTTCCGGTATCCAATCGATTGGAATATATAATATTTATATATATAGTATATATTGAATCCTTTTTGCTTTGATATAGTAAA